GAAAAGGGGTTCTCTATTGAGTCAAACGCTGTACTTATGGGATAGGGATTGAGTAAGGACAGGGTGATCGTCAGAAGGCAGCGCTCCCAACCGCAAGGCAGGAGGGCGAGAGCTCATTAACCACCCTTGGATCCGTTCATAACATATTATGGATAGACTTTAAGAATTAATAAGTAAAGTAAATAGTCTCTGTCTTCTCTCTTTTATTGAACTAAGTAAATAAGGTAAGATCAAGGAAGTATAGTAGATTAGCTCCATACACAGATTAAGGCTAGAACTCCTTTCTTCTGTCGTGCCTTACGTGCCCTAGTGTAAAGCTTCCACATTAGGCCAAAGCGTTGGATCTCAGGATCGACATTGGTCCTAAAGGGAGAACTTTGCACTAAAGTTCGAGCATGGACAGGAGGGAGTTGGACATATCGGAAACTATCCGAACGTGAGACAAGAGCGCCTTCAACCATACCCGCATCCAACCATGGAGGCAGGTACGCTCTAAGAACTCGAGTTCTTAGTGCCAGGTGCAATAAGTACGCCATTTCCAAGCGTCCTTGTGAAGCGTGCGTCATCTCTTGTCTGAATTGAAGGCATCTCAATTACTACCTAAGGCCTCCCCGGCCTTGGTTTACGTCTGATTCAATTCTCCCTGGCTTCCTTCCACCACAGAGCAAGCCAGTTTTCATCGGTTGGTGTGTTCCATAGTCTAGTGTTTCCATATAACATAAAAAAGAATAAGTGGGACTCATCTCTGAGAGATATGCCTTTTTATGACTAATTTAAAGAAAGTAGGTCTTCCATCAGGGGCATTCCTCAATTCCATAGCCAACCAAGAAAGGCATGGGAGTCTTGGGGCATAAGAGCCGAGTCTTCTTACGAAGCAAATAGCATTTCCTTCTTACTTGACTTTCTTTATGCTTTTTAAACTTTAAGAGCTTTTCTACGCACACGGCGTAGCGAGTGGCCAGCTTCCGCACAATCTGACAGTAAATAGAAAAGGCATACTATGGAATGATGTTGGAGGAAGAACAATTCAATCAGAATAAGCTGTTAATGAATTTCCTGAAGCAAGAGATCCGGAATTGATCAAGACCTGGTTTAAGGAAAAACCGGAAGTTCCCGCAGAAGACGAAGATTGGGTGAAGCACTTATGTTATGGTGTTCTCCGCAAGATGTTTCAGTTTGCCGATCCCGAAGAGCGAGGTTTCGATCCGACAACCTTAATGATACCTCCCTCGGACCACGTTTCCCATGATTGGAGCGTGGAGTGCAAGATGGATAACGGATCCTTGAATTTCTAATTATTCCTCGGAAACCACCCAAAAATCTTTCCCACCTCTCCAAACCATTCCTCTAACTCATCCGATGGATACGATACCGATATCGAAATCGTCATCCAGCCTCTCCTCATTGCATACTGAATCCGATATCTCTGATTCCGAAACTTCCAATCCCGATCTAACACCAGAACCTATTTTCATTCAAAACATTGAACCTGAACATTCTGCATTATCTGATGATGAATTGTCTGATGCACCTAGGACATGCATGTCTCCAGTAGAAGAGTCAGTCATTGTAAATATAGGGTCAGATAGTGATGTAAAAGAGGTCCGTGTAGGGTCCTCATTGTCTCATGATGAACAGTCCTCATTCATTGCATTACTGAAAGAGTATGTAGATAGCTACGTCCAGAATTTCTACTACACTCAACAGGCAGCCAGTCTTCTTCTCACATCCCATATTACATAAGGTCAAGCAAGAGCATAAACTCTGAGACTGCAGGAAGAGCTCTAACAAGGAAAAGAAAAGCCTTGCTTAGTACTTATAGCAGTCACTGCAATTGAAGGATAGTAATATAAACCTACAGCCTGCTTTTCTATCTTAACTTTTAGGTAGGCTTCCTCGCTATCAATCAATAGAAGAAAGCTGATATGATATAAGGCAGAGGACGGTGACGGTAAGAGTGATGATACCTAAAAAGACCAGGCAAGAAGAATGTTCGCCTAAGCTGTAAGGATTATTAAGCTATATTTCTTTAGCAGCAGAGGCAGAATCGAACAATTCTCATTGCACAGGGAGCAAGATGAATCATTTGGTTCTTTCTCCAAAAAGGGGCAGCATACTTGCTTGGAAGAGGCTAGAGTTCCTTTGCGATGGGAACATGAGGTGGGCTGTTAACAGGTTGAAGTCGACCTTATTGCAGTTGGGATTTCTTCTTGCTGCATCTGTATACGATATCTGAAAGAAATTCCAGAAGATTGATTCTTCAGTCTGAGACAAAAAGATTGTTCAAGCTTTGCACCTGAGAGGCCTGCATGGCAGTTTGCACTCTAATAATCTCATCCCTAACAAACCTGTTGCTTTGTTCCTTCTTATCATTTGGAATATCCCTCTTCCAGAACAACTGGAGCCTTTGCAGCCTCACTTTACGCTTGCCCTTATTCCCGGTCTGCCAGCCAGTTAAAGGCCTTAGCTATAGTAGCACTATGCGCTGTGTCTATATCCTATCTCAGCAAGTCAAACCCTAACAGGGGAAGCTTTTCACTCACTAAGGATAGAAAGTCTCCGCGTAGGGGCAGAATGAAAGGCTTATCCAAAAGGAACTAGCTTCTGTGAAAGTAGAAGCATCAGATTGATTCCAATTGAAATTCTATATATATATAAGGCTACTATTTCAAGAAGAAGAAAAAGATTCGAAAGCAAGAAGAACTGCTGGATTCGGCTCAGCTATAAGAGTGGAAAACCCAGCTTCAGGGGACCCGAGGTTCGGAGACTCGAGAGAGAAGGTTAAGGCATGCTTTGCACCTAGAAAGTACTACTTAAAACGTTCCTCTGTCAGAGAAATTCATGCACAAGAGTCAGGTCACTCAGAAGGTATCTCATAAAGGAAGATTTATACATGACCTGGTTCCGCCCCCAATCGCCGGGCTTGCTAAGAGCAGGGGCCGCAGCTAAGAATCCTTAATATTCCTCTTGCGGAGCATCCTTTGAATGGTTCACACTCGTGCCTGTTTGAAAGCATGTGATAAAGCCTGCCTTTCAATGACTTAATGAGAGCCGAGTAAATCGCATCTTCTATAAGGCTGGCATCTAAAGAAAGCTGTCCTTGGCTGTCTCATTTTTTTTACTATATTAGGACTATAAAAGGGGGCAAGTCGACTTTGCTACACCATGTTTTAGGATATTTTCCTGAATGAGAAAGCTGTTTCAAGGCCACTTTCAAGGGAATTTCTAAGAAGTTAGGTCGGGAATAGAGGGATGGTTCTTTTTCGAGTTTCATAAGAGAAGATACCTCTTAGAGGGGCTGTCTTTGCCCGAGGGAACCCTTTCTCCAACTGCCCTATTCTTGTTTTGAAATCATTATCTTATGTATATACCTACGGCAGATGATGTCTTGGTGTACACGGGATTAGCCCGAATGTTTTTTACGTCTTTATCTTCCTTCGAAGATAAGGTCTAGTGCGAGCAAGTCAGGGTTCTCCGGGCAAGGAGAAGGGGCGGAAGAGCTGAGTCGTTTTACGACTCAGTATCGAAGACGACGACAGCGGCCGTCAGGCTAAGTGGCGAAGCTCCAAATAGCGTTGATAGACGCAGGCTCGAAGAGACAGACAAGTAGAGTATCTACGCCGGGAAGATGGAAGAAAGATAGTAGCACGGAAGAAGGCAGTTTGTTTGAAAAGCTGTCTAAAAGGCTGATTCTTCAAGTAGCAAAGCTAATCTAATTCAGCTTATCGGGTTTCAACACAAGTCTCAGGTATCTTCGCCTAAAAGTCAATCAACTTGGCTCTTCAATCCTTCTACTATACTATACGTTATTCAGCTCTACTTAACTTAGTCTTACGACTCAGTCTCCGATTCTTCTACTATACTATACTCAGCCGCCCTAAGCTTAGCCTGACGACGTCGTCTTCCAACCTTCACCTTATCTTATCTATGATATTGAATTACCGGGCTTCTTTCCAAAAGTAAGAACGTCCCAAAGAGTTAGCTAAAGAATAAGACTGAGCTTTTCGATATTTGAGACTTTAAGAATCAGCGTTTTAGACTGATGGTCATATTTTCAAACTAGTCCTGCGTCTATACTAGACTTGAGTCTTCGACCCTACTATTACTGCTGTTCATAAGTATATTGCTACAACATGGAATTTCATTGCTAAACCTGAAGTTCACGAGGATCTGGTTAAATGTACTTCTAAAGATGATAAAGATGCTGTCCTAGCTGCTGGTCCTCATATGTTTAATGGCAAACCAATTATAGTATAGTGAAGCCATGGACTGAGGGAGGGTTTTGATTTTCACTCTGAAGTACTCAAAACCATTCCATTATGGTCCCTAATCTGTCCTTAAACTGTTGGGGTTAGTAGGATTGGGAGTGCTTTGGGTGTTCCAGTGCAGATGAGTGCACATCACGACAATTGAGGGAATCTTTTGCAAGATTGCTGATAGAGATGGATGTTACCAAAGCACTCCCCTCTTCTGTGAGTGTAATGGATGATCAGGGCATTGTTTTTGAACAAAAGGTAGTCTTTTGTAAGAAGTTGGCCACAATTGTGACAAGACTAAGCAAGCTAAGCAGTGGGTACCTAAGGCTGCTCCCAAGGTCAGTGGTAATGCTCGGGTTCCTGTTACTGAACAAGCTGCTGGTAGGACTGCATGCAGTTCAGGCACCATCTGTTAAGGAGACTCCAGCTCAGCCTCAGCCTCCAGTTACATCTGATGATGATGGTGGGTGGAGGGTTGTATCCAGGAAGTCTAGGGACAAAGGGAAGAGGACCATGCGCGGAAGTGGTAGTATGACTAATGCTTTTCAGGTACTGTTGGAGGAGCAACCTGCTGTGGTGGGTTCGGATCCTGGTGATGGTGCTGAGAGTGTTTACCTCTCTTAATTCTTTTGTTAACTTGGAATGTAAGAGGACTTAATGATCCTCTTAAACAAGTAGAAGTGAAAACACTATTAGCTCCTAAAGTAGTCAATGTGGTTGGATTACTTGAAACTAGAATCAAGG